TTTTCTATATTCCGTGCTCCAGATACTAGAATAAATATCTGACGGGGTAAAGCCATCTCTATCAAGATGACGGATCCATTTTATGTTCTGTACTATCAATAGGATCAATTCTAACAAGTCACACACTCATATTCCGGAAATACAGAAAGAAAGAAGTTTCACGGTCGAACTACCAAATCCAAATAGAATGGGCTAAAAATCAAAGACCTAACTGCTAAACTTTTTTTTCTATTGAAAAGCTAGTTAGTCGATTCTTGTAAATCTAATTCATCGAATCGAAATTTCGTCCAGTAAAATGGACGAATTATAAATCTCTAAAATAATAGAGAGAAATATCGCAAATAGAGCCATTGCAACACCCATCAAAGGAGTAGTTCCCCACCCCGGGGCTACTTTACCATATTCTGAATTCAATGGTTTCAATAAATCCCCTACAACAGTTCGTCTTGGACCAGATCTAGAACTACCCTCAACGGTTTGTGTAGCCATAAATCCTATTTTTTATTCATTGAGATTTGTTGACTTTGTATACCATTCCGCTGTAAATAAAGGATCTTACCCTATAGATCCATTGTGGTCTTGATATTCTATAATAATGGAAACAGCAACCCTAGTTGCCATCTCTATATCTGGGTTAATTGTAAGTTTTACTGGGTATGCCTTATATACTGCTTTTGGGCAACCCTCTCAACAACTAAGAGATCCATTCGAAGAACATGGGGACTAGTTGAAGTAATGAGCCCCCAATATCCCAATATTGGAGGCTCATTGCTTCAATTGAGATAATGAAAAATCATTTCGTCTTTTTAGTTGGAACTTTAGGAGGTTCTCTAAAAAAGATAGCGAAAAAAATAATTCCTAAAGTCGAGACTAAGAGGAATGTATAAACCAATGCTTCCATAGATTTGATCGTGGTTTACAATTATAGCTTTCATACCTGTTTTAGGGGGATTATCTCCCGGATAAAGAAAAAGAAAGAACAAGAGTAAAACAAAATGCAATGATTCAAATCACAACAAAAACAAAAAAAAGTCGAATCGAAAAGGAACAAATGAATGTTCTATCAGACTACCTGTCTTTTTGTAGTTGGATCTCCAAGTTTTTGGAATGCCCCAAATTCTACTTGAGCATCCAAATCTGGGTCGATACCAGCAAAAACATCTCTGAACAAGGTTCTAGCACCATGCCAAATGTGCCCGAAAAAGAAGAGCAGAGCAAACGAAGCATGTCCAAAAGTAAACCAACCCCTTGGACTGCTACGAAAAACACCATCCGATTTTAAAGTAGCACGATCTAATTCAAAAATTTCACCCAATTGAGCACGTCTAGCATATTTTTTCACAGTAGCTGGATCACTATAACTGACTCCATTTAGTTCGCCACCATAGAATTCAACAGTTACACCTACTTGTTCGACACTATACTTCGATTCTGCCCTTCGAAAAGGAACATCAGCTCTAACAATTCCGTCTCCGTCTACCAAAACAACCGGAAATGTTTCAAAAAAAGTAGGCATACGGCGTACAAAAAGTTCACGCCCCTCTTTGTCTCTAAAGATAGGATGTCCTAACCAACCGACGGCTATTCCATCTCCATTGTCCATTGAGCCCGCTCTAAACAATCCCCCTTTTGCCGGATTATTGCCGATGTAATCATAAAAAGCTAATTTTTCAGGAATTTTAGACCAAGCTTCTGATAAACTTTGATTTTCGGCTAGCCCAGCACCAACTCTTCGATATATTTCTTGCTGGAAGTATCCCTGATCCCATTGATAACGAGTGGGACCAAATAATTCAATCGGGGTAGTTGCTGAACCATACCACATAGTTCCAGCAACAACAAAAGCTGCAAAAAAGACAGCTGCGATACTACTGGAAAGGACGGTTTCAATATTTCCCATACGCAATCCTTTGTATAGACGTTGAGGTGGACGCACGCTAAGATGGAAAAGGCCCGCTAATATGCCCAATGTCCCTGCTGCAATATGATGAGAGGCTATTCCTCCCGGAACAAAAGGATCAAAACCTTCCACACCCCATGCGGGATTTACGGATTGTACCCTTCCAGTTAGTCCATAAGGATCGGACACCCATATTCCCGGACCGTACAATCCTGTTACATGAAATGCGCCAAAACCAAAACAAGCCACCCCTGCAAGAAATAAATGAATTCCAAAGATTTTTGGCAAATCCAAAGAAGGTTTTCCAGTACGTTCATCACAAAATATTTCTAGATCCCAATAGACCCAATGCCAGATAGCCGCCAAAAAGCACAAGCCTGAAAACACAATATGTGCCCCGGCCACACCTTCGTAACTCCAAATACCCGGATTCGTTATAGTCCCTCCTGTGATATTCCAACCACCCCACGAATTGGTTATTCCTAAACGAGTCATGAAGGGTATAACAAACATACCCTGTCTCCACATTGGGTCAAGAACAGGGTCAGAGGGATCAAAAACTGCTAATTCATATAGAGCCATCGAACCGGCCCAACCAGCAACCAGAGCTGTATGCATTATATGGACAGAAAGTAAACGGCCGGGATCATTTAATACAACGGTATGAACACGATACCAAGGCAAACCCATGAAAATACCTCTTATATCAACAAAAAATAGACACTATGTAACTTTATTGCACTGTAAAAAACTATACTATGGACCCTTCCCTTTCAGTAGATTATCTCGCATAAACAATTAATATTTGTTCTAGTTTTTTAGTAATAATGGAACAATTCTATTCGTAGGAACAAAAAGAAGCAGATCTATTCTATACCCGATAAGTAACAATACGCAATGGGGGGGGTGACTTTATTTTATATGAGTGTTTCTATTGGATATGGGTGTTTATATCAGTGAATGCAGACATATCCAAGGACGACCTATTCGTCAAAACTTGCCTTTATTCATTTTGTATTCTTTTTTATATATATAATTTTTATGATTTTAAAGAGAAATCGGTAAAATAAAGAAATTTGGTTGGAAAAGGAATCAATTTCCTATTATTTGTATTTTCTTGACTTTGAAAATAGGAAGATGGGAATAAAACAAATATTTGTTTGATTAAAAGTAAAAGAGTATTTTAAAAATTATACATAGAATTCTTATCACGTTTTAGCATTAAAGTAAAAGAGACAACAAAGTAAAAAAAATAGCCAACTTCATTTTTTGACTTTTATGCCTATCGGTGTGCCAAAAGTACCCTATCTTGTTCCAGGTGACGATGAAGCATCTTGGATTGACTTATACAATCGACTTTATCAAGAACGACTGCTTTTTTTAGGCCAAGAGATCAACAGTGAAATTTCCAATCAACTTGTTGGCCTTATGATATTTCTCAGTCTAGAAGACAAGAACAAAGATTTGTATCTATTGATAAACTCTCCAGGCGGAGAGGTAATTTCTGGGATGGGTATTTTTGATACTATGCAACTGATAGAAGCCGAAGTACAAACAATATGCGTAGGATTAGCCGCTTCAATGGGATCTCTTCTTTTGGTAGGAGGAGAAATTACCAAACGTCTAGCATTCCCTCGCGCTAGGGTAATGATCCATCAACCTGCTAGTTCGTTTTTTGAGGGACAAACGGTAGAATGTGTGCTGGAAGCGGATGAATTACTGAAAATGCGCAAAACGTTGACAATGATTTATGCCCAAAGAACGGGCAAACCTTTTTGGCAGATATACAAAGACATGGAAAGAGATCTTTATATGTCAGCAGAAGAAGCCCAAGCCTACGGAATTATTGATACGGTAGCCGATTCTTTGTGAATCGGCTCAAAAATGAGCAGAAAGGATTTCTCAAAACGAATGTATAGAATAATATATGGAGTATAGAATATATATATATTTTTTATCCATATATAGTCATTTAGCTATACTTAGTATAATTTTGTAAATATACTTAGTATAAGTCTATATGAATTCTAGTGATTATAGTTACAATATAATAGTGATTATAGTTACAATATAAGAGATTTTCCTTTCTCTTTTTTCGGACTCCTAACCCCCTAGTGATTCTAGTTGTTACAACCCAACCCCCATCACTCGTGATTCTAGTAGCTACTCGGATATTTTCTTTTCTGTTTTTTCGCTTCGTACCCAACCCAACCGGATTTAATAGAATATTTCTATTTAATAGAATATTTCTATTTAATAGAATATTTCTAATAATTAATAGATTAATAGAATCTAAATAATTCATAATCATGGGGTTAGGATTGATCTAAACCAGCTTATTATATATACAACTCACCATGCCAACTATTAAACAACTTATTAGAAACACAAGACAGCCAATCCGAAATGTCACAAAATCTCCTGCTCTTCGGGGATGCCCTCAGCGCCGAGGAACGTGTACTAGGGTGTATGTGTGACTCGTTTAGATCATAGACTATTTTATGGTTTCGATTGGTGCAAACCGAATCACCTCACTTTGCAATTTAAGATGAAAAAGACTTTCCCATTGGTAACAAATGGTTATCCATTAAGCGGGAAAAATCCTATTTCAAATAAAGAAAATTTATGCCCTAAATTTTCCCTAAATTTAGCAAGAACGGACTAAGAGGGTCAACTACCCAGCTAATCTTCATACTTAAATACCGTTACTGTATAGATAGATTTCGTTGTGAAAGACCTATTACTAGATATTTCATGGGTAGAGCCCATGAGTGTGAACTGTACAAGTTAACAAGAACATTGAATAAATGAAAATTCAATGAAGGAAGGGGCTCCGGTGTATAGAGAGGACCTCACCGTTTAAAAAGTAATCATAGAAACGATGGAACCCACCATTTCTTTATCTATTTCTATTTAATTTATTATGTTTTTTTAATACCTAGTATCAATACAATTTATTATTTCTAGGTTAAATGCTTATAAAAAAAAAAGAAACAAATCGTGGGTGGGAAGGTTAGAGTAGCAAAAGCCATTGGAATTTTTATTTTATACATTGGAAGAATCCATTTTTGTTATTAATAGACTAGGAAGGATAAAAGAATAACTGAAAGCAAAAAATCAAATAGTTATTCATCAAAGTCTCATTTATTCAATGACCAGAATTAAAAGACAATGACCAGAATTAAAAGAGGATATATCGCTCGAAAACGGAGGGCAAAAATTCGTTTATTTACATCAAGCTTTCGCGGGGCTCATTCAAGACTTACTCGAACTATTTCGCAACAGAAAATAAAAGCTTTGGTTTCGGCTCATCGGGATAGAGATAGGAAAAAAAGAGATTTTCGCGGTTTGTGGATCAGTCGAATAAATGCGGTAATTGGCGATAATAAGAAAAATGTATACTATATTTATAGTAAATTAATGCATAATCTGTACAAAAGGCAATTGCTTCTTAATCGTAAAATAGTTGCACAAATTGCTATATTAAAAGGGAATTGTCTTTTTATGATTGCCAACGAGATCAGATCATCAAAATAAAACCCGGAGATTGAACTCCGGGAAGGTGGTAGAATAGAACAGATTTGTATGATAAAATAGAATTCATATAATAAAGTCATCAAAATGAACAACCACGCTCAATAAAAAAAAAGATTTATTCTTTTTCACTAATTATCTTTTTTCTTACAACGCAACAACCCAATTGGATTGTCTTAGGTTTCAAACAAAATATCAATCCACATTTAATTTGATTTTAGATTCAAATTTAAATTCAATTGAAGAGTAATTCTATTTTTTTTTTTTTTTACGAACACTAGTAGTAGTTCTAGTGGTCGACTCGCTTTTTTCAAATTCCTTTTTTTCATTATTAACAAAAGGTGACGAATTCACAAAAGGTAACAAAGATAAAATACGAGCTTGTTTTATAGCAATTGTAATTAATCGTTGTTGTTTTAAGGTCAATCTATTGACGCGTCTAGATAATATTTTTCCTTGTTGACTAATAAATCGATAAAGTAAAATCATGTTTTTATAATCAATTCGATCCCCCGATTGGATCGGGGACAAAGGCCTACGAAAAGATCGCTTGGATTTAAGAAAGAGTCGCTTAGATTTATCCATGGTTTGTTTATTCCTATCCCCCAATCCCATTTATTATAAAATAAAGGATTTGTTTTATTTATATTCTTTATTATATATATATGTTGTTATATAATGAAATATATGCTATATAATATATATATATTATGTATATAATTTCATGTTATATATCTAATTTATATGTTATATATATAATTTATAGATTTATAGAATTTATAGAATATATCTGAAATATCATTTTTTCATCTACCTTGAAAGGGTGACACACAAGCGATCCATTTTATCTATTTCTTTATCTCTGCGTGAATCGTATGTTTGCAACAAAAGCGACAGAATTTTCTCAATTCCAATCGACTAGGCGTATTGTGTCGATTCTTTTGAGTAATATATCTGGAAATACCTGTTGATTTCTTATTAACACTCTTTTGATCACAACTGGTACATTCCAAAATAACTGTTATTCGGATATCTTTACCCTTGGCCATGAACCTCCTTTGGTTTTTTGATTCACTTAAATCTTCTATTTGGTTTTTTGATTCACTTAAATCTTCTATTTTCAGATTCGAATCGAAGAAGAAAAAAGGAACGAAAAAAAAGTAGAAGTTGATAATTCAAAATCAAATTTTGAAAGATTTTGTTCCAATTAATTTTATATAGTACAGTAATTATAATTAAGTAATACAATGATTTCTAACTATATTTCGAATCGCAGTACAGTATTTAATTTTTCAATTAAGTATCTTGTATGACATTATTGCCCCTGCCCTAGCATTCCATTTCTGGTCTCACTCTATTATTAATAGCAATGGAATTGAATTAATAATTCAATTCCATTGAAACCTGGGAAAAATTTCGAGTTTCATTGAGGCCAAATCCACCTTTCTTCTTTCTCTTTTTTTTTTCTAACTTATTCTTCTAAAAAAAAAGAAATAAATAAAGAAGAAGGAATTAATCACAGATATTTGATTGGATCTCTAATCTTCGTCACCCCTTTCCGTGCCAATAATTAGAATGAAAAAAATGGGAATATCAATGCATCCGGGAATAAACGATTGATTTCTATCAAGAGACCCGCTAAAATCCCGAACCATAGAGTGCTTACCACTGGTGCCACAGAGAGATATGTTTTTAGATCTCGCATTTCAAATCCTCCTTCTTTTTTTTCTTGTAATTTGTAATACATAATTACATATAGGAATATGATCAAATGGTTTTTTTATTAATAACCACTTGTATTTGTCTTGTCGGGAGAAGTCCCAATTCAAATTGAATTGTACAACAATTCATTAGATATTTTTTTATTTTTATAGAGTATTCTTTTTCTTTTTTTTAATAATATAATTATATTATATTTATATTCTCATATTTAACTATATTATATTATTCTTTCTTATTCTATAATTCTATAGAATATTTTTCTTTTTTTATATTATATAAATATCATAGGATATGAAACTAAAAAAAAGAAAAAAATGACAGGATAGAAGGATATATGATATATA